CATGAAATAATATCTACATAAAATCGGGTTTGATTTGTATATATTATGTATATTATATATGTTAAGTTCTTACTCTTCCTGTCCTGTTCTTTGGAAAGATCGAACACATGATGTTTCCTTCGATCTATTTCTTGATTTCCCCATGAATCGTATGCTTATGACAATAGCGACAAAATTTTCTCAATTCTAATCGACTGGGTGTATTGTGGTGATTCTTTTGAGTAATATATCTAGAAATGCCCCGCGATTCCTTATTGACACTATTTCGGACACAACTGGTACATTCCAAAATAACTCTGACTCTGACATCTTTACCCTTGGCCATGAACCTCCTTTAGATTTTGGATCGACTTAACTTAACTCTTCTATTTTCGATCCGAACCGAAGAAGAAGAAAAAAAATCAATAGAAGTTACTAATTAGAAATTCCATTTCTAAACATTTCGTTGTAATTCTTCTTATTATCTTATCTAATTAATTTATTATCTAATTAATAGAATATGTATTAATATAGTATATATTAAGTTAAGTAATACAAAATAGAATAATAATTAAGTAATACAATTTCTTTCTAACTATCAATTATTTCTATTCTAAATCCCAATATTTCATTTAAGTATCTTCTTTTTATGTTATGATTTCGTGGAGCCTGCCCTAGACTGGATACACATTTGAATTTTATTTCTGTTTTCCCAAATTCGATCTTGGATCTACCGGATTTCTTATGAGGTTCAATACACTTTTTCTTTCTCTTTCCTTACTATCCTAAAGAATTGAAAGGGAGAGGCGAAATTTTAGTTACGTCATGTGGAATTCTATTTCTTCATTTCTTCGCATATCAATAACTAGAATGAAAAAAAGGGGAATGACAGGGCATCTGGGAATAAACGATTAATTTCTATCAATAGACCCGCTAAAGACCCAAACCATAGAGTAGTTAACACAGGTGCCACGGAGAGATATGTTTTTAGATCTCGCATTGAAAATCCTCCTTCTTTATTGTAATACATATATTGTCAGATGCTGTAGTTCAAGACAAGATCATTTTTATTTATTTTTACGCGGATTTCCTAACAAAAATGGATATGTACAATGAACCAATAGATGAGATTTCCCTGTCACTAAAAAAGAAAAAGATGACCCCTTCTTCCTGAGCATTACGGATAAATATTCATTCTTTTTTATACGTTAGGTTGGGTTTCAGATGTATATAATTCTTTTATTATATGAAACCAAAAACAAGAAATGACAAGAAAGTTCTATATAGATAGAGGAGAAAATAAAGATGTGGAAAACAAGACAGGTATTTTGTACAATGACACTGTACAACAATTTTTAAAAGGGATGTAGCGCAGCTTGGTAGCGCGTTTGTTTTGGGTACAAAATGTCACGGGTTCAAATCCTGTCATCCCTACCTATTACTTCTCCTATGGACAGTAACGAGAGATTAATTGAGATCGATTAAAATGGGGCATAATCTTTCATTTTTGGATACTATATGTATGCGAGATGTGTTAGAAGTTAAGTGGAAAAAAAAAAATTTCTTTGAAAGCGCTCTTAGTTCAGTTCGGTAGAACGCGGGTCTCCAAAACCCGATGTCGTAGGTTCAAATCCTACAGAGCGTGATTCCGTCTATCTTATATATGTCGAATCACAATAAAATAACTTAACAAAACAAAGTTGAATTGCAACTGGAATTTGACCTCCTACAGGGAGGAGGTCAATCAAAAAAAGAAATGTTACTCAATCAAAGGTCCAACTGATCACCACGTCTGTATTGTAAATATGCAGTCACAAATAATCCTGCCAAAGTAATAGGAATTAGACCTAAGACGATTCCAAATAGAAAAACTTCAATCATTTCGGTTTGTTTGAGGGGATAAAAAAAAGGGGTAAGATCTATCCCTAAATATTAATCTGAATTATCCGTGAATCTCAATGACCAAGAAAAAAATTGGCAATTGGTGCGGGAAAGAACCATAGAATATCTGGAATTCCCGAGAACTATTTTTCTGAATTATTTATTCAATTCATTTTCAAATAAGTCGTATCTTGTTCAAACCAATAAATAGAGCTGGGGTTATAGTTAAAGCAGCCAGTAGAAAACCGAAATAACTAGTTATAGTAAGCATGAAAGGGCTTTATTAGATATGTTTTTTTTTCTACATATGTTGATAAAACACTTACCTAAGTTTCCATTTTTCCCAGATACGAGGGTAATAAAAACCAATTAAGAGAATTTGTTTAGTTCCAATGGAAAATTCATGATTCATCGGTCATTATAGATAATACTAAAAAAAAGATAGAGTGACATAACATAGGTAGAAAAATTTTGATTCATCAGATGTGACATCGACCGATCCTGTGATTCCGAATCAACAAATTCATTGTGCAATTTTTGAGTTGAGTAAAGTAATAGTAATAAGAACTGTGTCGTGTAACTTCATTCGAAGATGAAATTCTATTTTCATTAATTTTGGAATAAAAGAATTGGATTTGCA